GCTGGTSTAGCTTAATACAAAGCATAGCACTGAAGATGCTAAGATGGACCCTAACAAGTCCCACAAGCACAAAGGCTTGGTCCTGACCTTGCTATCAGTTTTAGCCGAACTTACACATGCAAGTATCCGCACCCCCGTGAGAATGCCCTTTAACCCCAACCAGGAGATAAGGAGCAGGCATCAGGCACACAACCCGTAGCCCAAGACGCCTTACTTAGTCACACCCCCAAGGGAACTCAGCAGTGATAGACATTAAGCAATAAGCGAAAGCTTGACTTAGTTAAAGCTAAGAGAGTCGGTTAAACTCGTGCCAGCCACCGCGGTTATACGAGAGACTCTAACTGACAGCCCACGGCGTAAAGCGTGATTATAGGATGCTACCCTAACTAAAGTCAAAATCTCCCTAAGCTGTCATACGCACTTGGGAACATGAAGCCCCTCCACGAAGGTAACTTTATAACCTACAGCCACCCTGAACTCACGATAGCTAAGACACAAACTGGGATTAGATACCCCACTATGCTTAGCCCTAAACCTAAATAATAAAATACGAATATTATCCGCCAGGGAACTACAAGCGCTAGCTTAAAACCCAAAGGACTTGGCGGTGTCCCAAACCCACCTAGAGGAGCCTGTTCTAGAACCGATACTCCCCGTTAAACCTCACCACTTCTTGTCAATCCCGCCTATATACCGCCGTCGCCAGCTTACCCTGTGAAGGAAAAACAGTAAGCAAAGAGGGAACACCCCAAAACGTCAGGTCGAGGTGTAGCGTATGAAGTGGGAAGAAATGGGCTACATTTTCTATATCAGAATATAACGAACAACACCATGAAACTGGTATTTTAAGGTGGATTTAGCAGTAAAAAGAAAATAGAGAGTTCTTTTGAAGCTGGCTCTGGGACGCGCACACACCGCCCGTCACTCTCCTCGAACATAACCATTTAACTTAATAAGCAACAAACCAAAACAAGAGGAGGCAAGTCGTAACATGGTAAGTGTACCGGAAGGTGCACTTGGAGTAACCAAGGCGTGGCTGAGAAGAAAAGCATCTCCCTTACACTGAGAAGACATCCATGCAAATTGGATCGCTTTGAGCTACACAGCTAGCCAAACCAACACTTCAACTTACAAATATACATAACCCCACATATCCTTAAAAACACAAACCAAATCATTTCTACCCCCAGTATAGGCGATAGAAAAGGAAAATTTGAGCAATAGAAAACAGTACCGCAAGGGAAAGCTGAAAAAGAAATGAAACAACCCATCAAAGCACCAAAAAGCAGAGATTAAATCTCGTACCTTTTGCATCATGATTTAGCTAGTCTACCCAGGCAAAGAGAACTTAAGTCTGCCTTCCCGAAACTAGACGAGCTACTCCGAGACAGTCTACCAAGGACCAATCCGTCTCTGTGGCAAAAGAGTGGAAAGATCTCCGAGTAGCGGTGATAGACCTAACGAGTCTAGTGATAGCTGGTTGCTTAGAAAACGAATATTAGTTCAGCCTCAAGACATACTCTTAACCACCCCAAGTGCCTACTCCACCAAGGTGCCCGACAATCTTGAGAGTTACTCAAAGGAGGTACAGCTCCTTTGAGAAAGAATACAACCTTAACGGACGGATAAAGATCACAACACAACAGGATCTTCTGCTCCAGTGGGCCCAAAAGCAGCCACCTGCATAGAAAGCGTTAAAGCTCAGGCAGAAATTCCCCAATTATAACGACAAACACATCTGACTCCTCCTAATAGTACTAAGCTACTCTATTTTTATAGAAGAAATAATGCTAAAATTAGTAATAAGAAGACATGATCTTCTCCAAGCATACGTGTAAGTCAGATCGGACACACCACTGACAAATAACGAACCCAACCAAAGAGGGCAGTATCCACACAAACCCCAAACAAGAAGAACTTATTAAATATAAATCGTTAATCTTACACAAGAATGCCCATGGAAAGACTAAAAGAAAAAGAAGGAACTCGGCAACCCCGAGCCTCGCCTGTTTACCAAAAACATCGCCTCTTGCAAACACCAAAGTATTAGAGGTCCCGCCTGCCCTGTGACTTAGTTTAACGGCCGCGGTATTTTGACCGTGCGAAGGTAGCGTAATCACTTGCCTTTTAAATGAAGGCCGGTATGAATGGCATCACGAAGGCTCACCTGTCTCCTTTTTCCAGTCAATGAAATTGATCTGCCCGTGCAGAAGCGGACATACAAACATAAGACGAGAAGACCCTATGGAGCTTAAAACACAAGACCAACCACGCCAGCAACCCAGCTGTTCGAAAGACATAAAAAATATAAAGCACAGTGATCCCTGGTCCTAATGTTTTCGGTTGGGGCGACCACGGAGAAAAACAAAACCTCCATGTCGACTGGAGATAGCCTCTAAAACCAAGAGCAACAACTCTAAGTAACAGAAAATCTGACGATAAATGATCCAGACCTGTCTGATCAACGGACCAAGTTACCCTAGGGATAACAGCGCAATCCTTTCCCAGAGTCCCTATCGACGAAAGGGTTTACGACCTCGATGTTGGATCAGGACATCCTAATGGTGCAGCCGCTATTAAGGGTTCGTTTGTTCAACGATTAAAGTCCTACGTGATCTGAGTTCAGACCGGAGTAATCCAGGTCAGTTTCTATCTATGCAATGACTCTTTCTAGTACGAAAGGACCGAAAGAAGAGGGCCCATTCTCCAAGTACGCCCTACCCTCACCCACTGAACACAACTAAAATGGAAAAGAGGACATAACATCACAGCCCCAAAAAAGGGCCCAGCTGAAGTGGCAGAGCTTGGCAATTGCAAAAGGCCTAAGCCCTTTCTCCCAGAGGTTCAAATCCTCTCTCCAGCTATGACAAAATATCTAATAACTTACATCATTAACCCATTACTATTTATTATCCCTATTCTCCTAGCAGTCGCCTTCCTCACCCTAATTGAACGAAAAGTTCTAGGCTATATACAACTACGAAAAGGCCCTAACATCGTTGGACCATACGGCCTCCTCCAACCAATCGCAGACGGAATAAAACTATTTATTAAAGAACCCATCCGACCCTCCACCTCCTCCCCCCTCCTCTTCCTAGCAACCCCAATACTAGCCCTTACCCTCGCCTTAACACTCTGAGCCCCCATACCATTTCCCTACCCCCTAATTGACCTAAACCTTGGTATCCTATTTATTTTAGCCCTATCCAGCCTCGCAGTATACTCAATCTTAGGCTCAGGATGAGCCTCAAATTCAAAATACGCCCTCATTGGCGCCCTACGGGCCGTAGCCCAGACAATCTCATATGAAGTTAGCTTAGGCCTTATTCTCCTATCAATAATTATCTTCTCAGGAGGCTTTACCCTCCACACCTTCAATGTAACACAAGAATCCATCTGACTCATCATCCCAGGCTGACCTCTAGCGGCCATATGGTATATCTCAACCCTAGCAGAAACAAATCGCGCACCATTTGATTTAACCGAAGGAGAATCAGAACTCGTATCCGGATTCAACGTAGAGTATGCAGGCGGTCCATTTGCCCTCTTTTTTCTAGCAGAATATGCCAACATCCTACTTATAAACACACTCTCCGTAATTTTATTTCTAGGCGCGCACCATAACTTCACCACCCCAGAACTAACAACATTTAACCTAATATTAAAATCATCAATTCTCGCAATACTCTTCCTATGAGTACGGGCATCCTACCCACGATTCCGATACGATCAACTAATGCACCTCGTATGAAAAAATTTCCTGCCTCTTACTCTCGCATTAGTACTATGACACACCGCACTACCAATTGCCCTCGCAAGCCTACCCCCACAAACCTAATAACACAAGGAATCGTGCCTGAATGCCAAAGGGCTACTTTGATAGAGTAGACAATAGGGGTTCAAGCCCCCTCGCTTCCTAGGAAAAAGGGACTCGAACCCATCCCCAAGAGATCAAAACTCTTAGTGCTTCCACTACACCACTTCCTAGTAAAGTCAGCTAATAAAGCTTTTGGGCCCATACCCCAAACATGTAGGTTAAACTCCTTCCCTTACTAATGAATCCTTACGTACTTACAACCCTAATTTCAAGCTTAGGAATTGGAACAACCCTGACATTTATAAGCTCCCACTGACTACTAGCCTGAATAGGCCTAGAAATCAATACCATAGCCATCATTCCCCTTATGGCACAGCAACACCACCCACGAGCAGTAGAAGCCACAACCAAATACTTCTTAACACAAGCAACAGCCGCAGCCATAATTTTATTTGCCAGCACCACAAATGCCTGAATTACAGGAGAATGAAACATTCAACAACTCTCCCACCCACCATCTACAACCCTAATTACATTTGCCCTAGCCCTAAAAATTGGGCTTGCCCCCATGCACTTCTGAATGCCAGAAGTACTACAAGGCCTAGACCTAACCACAGGGCTAATCACAACCACATGACAGAAACTAGCCCCCTTCGCTATTATTTATCAAATCAGCTCCACAACAAACCCAACCCTACTAACCATTTTAGGAATCCTATCTACCCTAATTGGGGGATGAGGCGGACTAAATCAAACGCAACTACGAAAAATCTTAGCCTACTCATCTATTGCTCACATAGGCTGAATAATTATTATCTTACAATTCATACCAAAACTTACCCTACTCAACCTAACAATCTATATTATCATAACCTCTGCAATATTCATAATATTCAAGTACAACAATGCAACAAAAATTAACTATCTCACACTAACATGATCAAAATCCCCAGCACTAGCAACCCTAACCATACCAATTCTCCTCTCATTAGGAGGCCTACCACCACTAACTGGATTTGCACCAAAATGACTAATCTTACAAGAACTGACTAAACAAAACCTAGCCATCACAGCCTCAATCATAGCCCTCGCCACCCTACTAAGCCTATTCTTTTATCTGCGACTATGTTATACAATAACCCTTACACTAGCTCCAAACACCACCAACACATCCTCAACCTGACGTATCAAATCACCCCAAACAACAATGCCCCTAGCCATAGCCACGACACTAACTATTCTACTCCTACCAATTACACCCACCATCTTATCACTAATTATATAGGAACTTAGGATAGACCTAGACCAAAAGCCTTCAAAGCTTTAAGCAGAAGTGAAAACCTTCTAGTTCCTGTTAAGACTTACAGGACTCTATCCCATATCTTCTGAATGCAACCCAGACACTTTAATTAAGCTAAAGCCTCCCTAGATGAGAAGGCCTCGATCCTACAAACTCTTAGTTAACAGCTAAGCGCTCCAACCAGCGAGCATTCATCTACGTTCTTCCTCCCGCCTGCCAAGGCAGGAGAAAAGGCGGGAGGAAGCCCCGGCAGGGGTCAGCCTGCGCCTTCAGGTTTGCAATCTGATGTGATCTTCACCACGGGACTGATAAGAAGAGGAATTAAACCTCTATCCACGGGGCTACAACCCGCCGCTTAAACATTCAGCCATCCTACCTGTGGCAATTACTCGTTGATTCTTCTCCACTAATCACAAAGATATCGGCACCCTTTATATAGTATTTGGTGCCTGAGCCGGAATAGTCGGAACCGCCCTAAGCCTCTTAATTCGAGCAGAACTAAGCCAGCCTGGAACCCTCCTTGGAGATGACCAAATTTATAACGTCATCGTTACAGCGCACGCTTTCGTCATAATTTTCTTTATAGTAATGCCAGTTATAATTGGCGGGTTCGGGAACTGACTTGTCCCTTTAATAATTGGCGCCCCCGACATAGCCTTTCCCCGGATAAACAACATAAGCTTCTGACTTCTTCCACCCTCCTTCCTACTCCTCCTGGCCTCATCAGGAATTGAGGCCGGGGCCGGAACCGGATGAACGGTCTACCCGCCCCTAGCCAGCAATCTCGCACACGCAGGAGCATCTGTTGATTTAACCATTTTTTCCCTTCACTTAGCCGGAATTTCATCAATCCTAGGCGCCATCAATTTTATCACGACTATTCTAAACATAAAACCACCCGCAGCTTCTCAGTACCAAACACCCCTATTTGTTTGGTCCGTCTTAATTACAGCAGTTCTATTATTACTCTCCCTGCCAGTCTTAGCAGCAGGAATTACAATACTATTAACGGACCGCAATCTCAATACTACCTTCTTTGACCCTGCAGGAGGAGGAGACCCGATCCTTTATCAACACCTATTCTGATTCTTCGGACACCCTGAAGTATATATTCTTATCCTCCCCGGATTTGGAATGATCTCTCACATTGTAGCATACTATGCAGGTAAAAAAGAGCCATTTGGGTATATAGGCATGGTCTGAGCTATAATGGCCATCGGGCTATTAGGATTTATCGTCTGAGCCCACCATATGTTTACAGTTGGCATAGACGTAGACACTCGAGCCTATTTCACCTCCGCTACAATAATTATTGCTATTCCAACAGGGGTAAAAGTATTTAGCTGATTAGCCACCCTTCACGGAGGCTCAATTAAATGAGACACCCCCCTCCTATGAGCCTTGGGCTTTATCTTCCTTTTTACAGTAGGAGGCCTAACAGGGATTGTCCTTGCCAACTCGTCCTTAGATATTATGTTACATGACACCTACTACGTTGTAGCCCACTTCCACTATGTCCTATCCATGGGGGCTGTATTCGCAATCATGGGAGCCTTCGTGCACTGATTCCCCCTATTCACAGGGTACACACTGCACAACACATGATCCAAAATCCATTTTGGGGTGATATTTGCAGGAGTAAATTTAACATTCTTCCCCCAACATTTTTTAGGACTTGCAGGAATACCACGACGATATTCTGACTACCCAGACGCCTATGCCCTCTGAAATACTATTTCCTCAATCGGATCCCTAGTCTCCCTCGTAGCCGTTATTATATTCCTTTTTATTGTCTGAGAAGCATTTTCAGCCAAACGAGAAGTCCTGTCAGTAGAATTAACCTCAACCAACGTGGAATGACTCCACGAATGCCCTCCCCCCTATCACACGTATGAGGAACCTGCCTTTGTTCAAGTGCAAGCTACAACAAGAAAGGAAGGAATTGAACCCCCATTTGCTGGTTTCAAGCCAACTGCATAACCACTCTGCCACTTTCTTCAATAAGGCTCTAGTAAAACAGAAATTACACTGCCTTGTCGAGGCAGAAGTGTAGGTTAAATTCCTGCGTGCCTTGGACCCAACCATAATGGCACATCCCTCACAACTAGGATTTCAAGACGCAGCCTCACCCGTTATAGAAGAACTTCTTCACTTCCACGACCACGCACTCATGATCGTGTTCTTAATTAGTACACTAGTACTTTATATTATTGTAGCCATGGTATCAACCAAACTTACAAACAAGCACATCTTAGACTCCCAAGAAGTTGAAATTGTATGAACCATTCTACCAGCTGTAATTTTAATTATAATTGCCCTCCCATCACTACGAATTCTTTACCTGATGGATGAAATCAATGACCCCCACCTGACTATTAAAGCAATAGGCCACCAATGATATTGAAGCTACGAACTTACTGATTACGAAGACCTCAACTTCGACTCATACATGATCCCAACCTCGGACCTAGCCCCAGGGCAGTTCCGCCTTCTAGAAACAGATCACCGAATGGTTGTACCCATAGAATCCCCCATCCGAATGCTAATCTCCGCAGAAGATGTCCTTCACTCATGGGCTGTTCCCTCTTTAGGGATAAAAATAGACGCAGTCCCCGGCCGCCTAAACCAAACTACCTTCATTGCCTCCCGACCAGGCGTCTACTACGGACAATGCTCCGAAATTTGTGGAGCCAATCATAGCTTTATACCAATCGTCGTCGAAGCAGTTCCCCTACAGCACTTTGAAAACTGGTCTTCATTAATACTAGAAGAAGCCTCATTAAGAAGCTAAATGGAGTAGCGTTAGCCTTTTAAGCTAAAGACTGGTGGCCCCTAACCACCCTTAGTGACATGCCCCAACTCAACCCAACTCCCTGATTTTTTATCCTTATCCTCTCCTGATTAACTTTTCTAATTATTATCCCCTCCAAAGTTATAGGACACTCTTTCGCAACAGAACCTACCGCACAAAACGTGGAAAAGCCTAACCCTGAGCCCCTAAACTGACCATGACCCTAAGCCTCTTTGACCAATTTGCAATCCCCACATATTTAGGTATCCCCTTAATCATTATTGCTCTAACCTTCCCATGAATCCTGTATCCTACCCCAACTAGCCGATGACTAAATAACCGACTACTGACACTTCAAGGATGGTTTATTAATCGATTCACACAACAACTTCTATTACCATTAAACGTAGGGGGACATAAATGAGCTCTTATCCTAACTTCCCTAATATTATACCTCATTACCCTAAACCTGCTAGGCCTCCTGCCATACACCTTTACACCCACAACTCAACTGTCTCTTAACATGGGCTTTGCCGTCCCTCTTTGACTAGCCACTGTGATTATTGGAATACATAATCAACCAACTGCCGCCCTAGGCCATCTCCTGCCAGAAGGGACCCCAACACCCCTTATCCCAGTCCTTATCATTATCGAAACCATCAGCCTAATAATTCGACCCCTCGCACTAGGAGTCCGACTAACAGCCAATTTAACTGCTGGCCACCTGCTAATTCAACTTCTCTCCACTGCCACCTTCGTGCTCCTACAACTAATACCAACCGTAGCTACACTTACAGCAATCGTAATACTCCTCCTAACACTCCTAGAAGTTGCCGTCGCTATAATCCAAGCATACGTCTTCGTACTACTCCTCAGCCTCTATCTACAAGAAAACGTATAATGACACATCAAACACACGCATATCACATAGTTGACCCAAGCCCATGGCCCTTAACCGGTGCAACCGCCGCCCTTCTAATAACATCCGGACTCGCAATTTGATTTCATTTTGGCTCTACATCCCTTATGGCACTAGGATCCGTACTACTCCCACTCACAATATACCAATGATGACGAGACATCGTACGAGAAGGCACATTTCAGGGCCATCACACACCTCCCGTCCAAAAGGGGCTGCGATATGGAATAATTTTATTTATTACATCAGAAGTCTTCTTTTTCCTCGGGTTTTTCTGAGCTTTCTACCACTCCAGCCTCGCCCCAACACCAGAACTAGGAGGATATTGACCTCCAGCCGGAATTACCCCCCTGGATCCATTTGAAGTTCCCCTACTAAACACCGCCGTACTACTAGCCTCCGGAGTTACAGTCACATGGGCACACCACAGCCTAATAGAAGGAACACGAAAACAAATAATTCAAGCTCTAACCCTCACCATCATCTTAGGATTCTACTTCACAGCACTCCAAACAATAGAATATTATGAAGCCCCATTTACAATTGCCGACGGCGTCTATGGCTCAACATTCTTCGTTGCCACAGGCTTCCATGGCCTGCACGTAATTATTGGATCCGTCTTCCTAACAGTCTGCCTCCTACGACAAATCCAATACCACTTCACACCCGAACACCACTTCGGATTCGAAGCCGCTGCCTGATACTGACACTTCGTCGACGTAGTCTGGCTATTCCTATACGTCTCTATTTACTGATGAGGCTCATAATCTTTCTAGTATTAACGTCAGTACAAATGACTTCCAATTATTTAGTCTTGGTTAAACCCCAAGGAAAGATAATGAACTTAATCGCAATAATTTTAATCATTACAGCAATCCTATCCTGCATCCTGGCAATAGTGGCTTTCTGACTTCCCCAAATAACCCCAGACTCAGAAAAACTCTCACCATACGAGTGCGGGTTTGATCCCCTGGGGTCGGCACGCCTTCCCTTCTCCTTACGCTTCTTCTTAATCGCCATTCTATTCCTCTTATTTGACCTAGAAATTGCCCTTCTTCTTCCACTTCCATGAAGTGACCAGCTAGCTTCCCCTGTCACAACTTTAATCTGAGCTACTGTGATTTTAACACTCCTAACCTTAGGCCTAATTTATGAATGATTGCAAGGAGGCCTAGAATGAGCCGAATAGATGGTTAGTCCAAAGCAAGACCACTGATTTCGGCTCAGTAAATTATGGTTCAAGTCCATAACCACCTTATGACTCCCGTACATTTCAGCTTTAGCGCAGCATTTATCCTCGGACTAATAGGCCTCGCTTTCCACCGAACACACCTTCTCTCCGCCCTACTATGCTTAGAAGGAATAATACTTTCATTATTTATTGCATTATCAATATGATCCCTACAATTAGAATCCATATCATACGCCACAGCCCCCATCCTTCTACTAGCCTTCTCAGCATGCGAAGCTAGCGCAGGCCTGGCCCTCCTCGTCGCCGCAACCCGAACACATGGAACTAGCCACTTACAAAACCTCAATCTCCTACAATGCTAAAAATCCTGATCCCTACACTAATATTACTTCCTACCACCTGACTTGTCTCCCCAAAATGACTATGAACCACAACCACTGCACAAAGCCTATTAGTTGCATGTCTTAGCTTCGTATGACTTAAACGAAGTACAGAACCCGGATGAACCACCCTAAACTCTTATCTAGCCATCGATCCACTATCCACCCCCCTCTTAGTCCTCACCTGCTGACTGCTGCCCTTAATAATTATAGCAAGCCAAAACCACATTCTCCCCGAACCAATTAATCGACAACGCATATACATCTCGCTTCTAGTCTCACTGCAAGCCTTCCTAATTATAGCCTTCGGAGCAACAGAAATTATTTTATTTTACATCATATTTGAAGCCACCCTAATTCCCACGCTAGCTATCATTACCCGATGAGGCAACCAGGCTGAACGCCTAAACGCAGGAACCTATTTTCTATTTTATACCCTAGCCGGCTCCCTCCCCCTACTAATTGCACTATTAACTCTACAAAAAGACACAGGAACGCTCTCAATGTTGCTAATCCAATATTCACAACCTGCACTCACACCATCTTGAACAAATAAAATCTGATGAGCAGCCTGTCTCCTAGCATTTCTAGTAAAAATACCACTATACGGAATTCACCTTTGACTCCCCAAAGCACACGTAGAAGCTCCAATCGCTGGCTCAATAGTCCTAGCTGCCGTTCTATTAAAGCTAGGAGGATATGGCATAATACGAGTAGTAGTACTGCTAGACCCCCTAACCAAAGAACTAGCCTACCCACTCATCATTCTTGCCCTGTGAGGAGCCATCATGACAGGGACAACCTGCTTACGACAAACAGACCTAAAAGCCCTAATCGCCTATTCATCCGTCAGCCATATAGGTCTGGTGACAGGAGGCATTTTAATCCAAACACCCTGAGGCTTCACCGGCGCAATCATCCTAATAATTGCCCACGGTCTAGTCTCCTCCGCTCTCTTCTGCTTGGCAAACACCGTATATGAGCGAACTAATACCCGCACCCTCCTAATCACACGAGGAATACAAACTCTCCTCCCCCTCACAGCCGTATGATGATTTATCGCAAGCCTTGCTAACCTAGCACTACCCCCCTTCCCAAATCTAACAGGAGAAATAGCCATCATAGCATCACTATTCTACTGATCAGAATGGACCCTAATCCTCACAGGACTAGCAGCCTTAATCACAATCATTTACACCATGTATATATTTATAACAACACAATGAGGCCCCGTCCCACCATCTATAAGCAATATTGAACCCCCAAACAACCGAGAACACTTATTAATTTCCCTACATCTTATCCCAGTCCTGCTACTCATCCTGAAACCAGAACTAGTATGAGGATGGTACCATTGTAGACATAGTTTAACCAAAACATTAGATTGTGATTCTAAAAACAGAAGTTAAAACCTTCTTGTCCACCGAGAGAGGCCTGGAGGCACTACATAACTGCTAATTAACTAGAATTGTGGTTCGACACCACAACTCCCTCGCGCTCCTAAAGGATAAAAGCCATCCATTGGTCTTAGGAACCAAAAACTCTTGGTGCAACTCCAAGTAGAAGCTATGCATCTAGCCACCGTATTTAACTCAAACCTCGCGGTTACCCTCTTAATTCTGGCCACCCCACTCCTAATAACCTTAACCCCCACGCCCCTTAAAAACTGGACCCTCCGCGTGAAAACCGCTATTCAAACAGCCTTCTTCGCCAGCCTATTTCAACTATTTCTATTCCTAACACAAGGACTACAAACCACAACAACCAGCTGACACTGAATAAAAATTTCAACATTTAACATTACCATTAGCTTTAAATTCGACTTCTACTCAATCATCTTTATCCCAGTTGCACTATACGTGTCCTGATCAATTCTAGAGTTTGCCTTATGATATATACATGCAGACCCCCGCATGGACCAATTTTTTAAGTACCTATTAATCTTTCTAATTACTATGATCATTCTAGTAACAGCTAATAACCTTTATCAACTCTTCATCGGATGAGAAGGCGTCAGCATCATATCCTTCCTACTTATCAGCTGATGATACGGCCGCGCAGACGCCAACACCGCCGCCCTCCAAGCAGTAATCTATAATCGAGTAGGGGACATTGGACTAATTTTAAGCATAACCTGATTCATCATAAACCTAAATACCTGAGAGATTGAACAAACATTCTCCTCTATTCACGACGTCCCCACAACACTGCCACTAATAGGACTAATTTTAGCCGCCACAGGAAAGTCAGCCCAATTCGGGCTACATCCATGACTAACCTCCGCAATGGAAGGCCCCACACCAGTCTCTGCCCTACTGCACTCAAGCACTATAGTCGTTGCCGGGATTTTTCTGCTTATTCGATTCCACCCCTTGATTGGACAAAATCCTACAGCCCTCACCATCTGCCTCTGCCTAGGTGCCCTATCAACCATATTTGCCGCAACATGCGCCCTCACCCAAAACGACCTCAAAAAGATCGTAGCATTCTCAACATCAAGCCAATTAGGACTAATGATAGTAACCATTGGACTCAACCAACCACAACTAGCCTTCCTTCACATTTGCACCCACGCCTTCTTCAAGGCCATGCTCTTCCTATGCTCAGGCTCAATTATCCACGACTTCAAAGACGAACAAGACATTCGAAAATTAGGAAACGTCCACGCCCTCCTCCCCTTTACCTCCGCCTGCATCGTAGTAGGAAGCCTAGCCCTAACCGGCATACCATTTTTATCCGGATTCTTTTCTAAAGATGCAATTATTGAAGCAATAAACACATCTCACCTAAACGCCTGAGCCCTAACCCTCACCCTCTTAGCAACCTCCTTTACAGCCGTATATAACTTTCGCATCACCTTCTATGCCCTCATAAACTTCCCACGATGCATCTCCCTCCCCCCGCCAAAAGAAGACTTCTCCCCCGTACGTAACCCAATTAAACGCCTAGCCTGAGGAAGCATCCTAGCCGGCCTTCTAATTACATTAAATTGCCCTAAAACAGAGACCCCAGTCCTCACGATACCAACTACCCTCAAGCTAAGCGCACTACTAGTTACAATTTTAGGCCTCATATCAGCCATATGGTTAAAAACCCTAATAAATAAACTACCCAACGAGCCTTTACTTGCCCAGAGCATACCGCTACAAAAATCAAAAATCCCCATAAACAACCCTATCAAAGTCATTTTTAATTTCTCCAACATGACAGGATATATCCAAACAATCATACACCGATTGGCTCCAAAAACCAGCCTCTCCATAGGCCAACTGATGGCAACACAACTAATAGACCAAACATGACTTGAAATCACACTCCCAAAAGGCATCTCATCGAGCCAACTACCTATGGCCAAACTCACAAGTGACATCCCACAAGGAATAATTATAACCTACCTAACTACCTTTATCTTTACTACACTCCTGTCGACCCTACTACTTATCCTCACCCAACCCGACTTGCCTATCCTAACCTAATAGCACGCAAACATCCCCGACTCATCCCCCGAATTAATTCCAATACTACAAACAAAGTCAACAGCAACACCCACCCGCAAACAATTAATATCCCTCCCCCGAAATCGTACACCAATGCAACACCACTAAAATCCCCTCGCAAAACAACAAACCCCTCAAACTCATCCACAACCCACAAAAACTTATCCCACCCGTCCACAAACCAATACCCGGCCCCTAATACCCCAACCGCGCTAATAACTACACAAACTAACACTGATCAGTCCCCCCACGTCTCCGGATAAGGCTCAGCAGCTAAAGCTGCCGAATAAGCAAACACAACCATCATCCCCCCAAGATAAATCAAAAACAAAATTAAAGATAAAAAAGAACCACCGTACCCAACTAAAACACCACACCCAAACGCTGCCGCCGCTACCAATCCTAAAGCACCAAAAAAAGGCGCCGGATTAGAAGCCACCGCAACCAGCCCCAAAACCAAACCAAATAAAAACAAAAAAACAAGGTAAACCATAATTTCCACTCGGACTCTAACCAAGACCAATGACTTGAAAAACCACCGTTGTAATTCAACTATAGAAACTTAATGGCCAACATCCGAAAAACTCATCCCCTTCTCAAAATTATTAACGGGGCAGTCATTGATTTACCAACCCCCTCCAACATCTCTGCATGATGAAACTTTGGATCCCTGCTAGGACTATGTCTAATTACACAAGTCCTAACAGGACTATTTCTAGCAATACACTACACAGCAGACATCACCCTCGCCTTCTCTTCCGTAGCCCATATCTGCCGAGACGTAAACTACGGCTGACTTCTACGGAATATCCACGCAAACGGAGCCTCCTTCTTCTTCATTTGTATCTACCTTCACATTGCTCGAGGCCTTTATTATGGTTCATACCTGTACAAGGAAACCTGAAACATTGGAGTCTTACTGCTACTCCTCGTCATAATAACCGCTTTCGTCGGCTACGTCCTCCCCTGAGGACAGATATCCTTTTGAGGAGCAACCGTTATCACCAATCTCCTATCAGCCTTCCCCTATATTGGCGACATCCTAGTACAATGAATTTGAGGCGGGTTTTCCGTAGACAATGCCACCCTAACACGATTCTTCACATTCCACTTCCTCCTGCCCTTCATCATTATAGGAGCAACCATGTTGCACCTACTATTCCTACACGAAACAGGATCTAACAACCCAACCGGCCTAAACTCCGACGCCGACAAAGTCACCTTTCACCCCTACTTCTCGTACAAAGACCTGCTAGGTTTCACCATCCTACTAGCCATTCTTTCAGCCCTAGCACTCCTTAACCCAAATCTCCTAGGGGACCCAGAAAACTTCACCCCAGCCAACCCCCTAGTTACACCACCTCATATTAAACCAGAATGGTACTTTCTATTTGCATATGCCATTTTACGATCAATCCCAAACAAACTCGGAGGCGTCCTCGCACTCCTACTCTCAATCCTTATTCTAGTAGTAGTGCCAGTCCTACACACCTCCAAACAACGAAGCAACACCTTCCGTCCACCCTCACAAACCTTATTCTGAATCCTAGTAGCAAACATGTTAGTCCTAACATGAATTGGAGGACAACCAGTAGAACACCCATTTATTATCATTGGCCAAATTGCATCAGTACTATACTTTATACTATTCTTAATCCTTATCCCCCTGACAGGATGGTTAGAAAACAAAATCCTAAATTGAGCTTGCTCCAGTAGCTTAAATCGCTAAAGCATCGGTCTTGTAAACCGAAGATTGAAGGTTAAATCCCCTCCTGAAGCTCAAGACATCAGAGAAAGGAGATTTTAACTCCCACCCTTAACTCCCAAAGCTAAGATTCTAAATTAAACTATCCTCTGGTACATGACTTTCTATGTATATTATACATAATATTAATGTATAAGACACATTACTGTAATTACCCATGAAATTTATATTCATCAAGCAATATTATGGTTAATGTATGGCTTATTTAACAATTATTAAATAAAGCATGAAAATAAGACATAATTGAGAGATAATCATGTAAACATGTAAGCCCACAAGTTCATGGAATAAAAACATGTATTAGAAATCAACAATCATTGTTTGTCTAGGGCATGTGTTTATCCCCATGAATTGCTTGATCGTATCAAAAGAGTCAAAGAACATTCAATTTTTTCTTTTTTCAAGCAAAGCCTTTCTATGGACATCAGCTTGCATAGTAAATTAAAATGCTTGTTCGGGTAAATTTAAGTATTTTGATATATAAATGTTATAGTAATGTTAGAATGACATTACTGTAAATTACATTAAAATATCTCAAGTACATAAATATTTGTCTTTCCTCAGGTAGATAGGTTTACCCCCCCCCCCCCCCCCATTATATATATTTATTTTTATTTAAATAATATATA